AAGGTGATTCTAACAATCTTTCTAGTTACTTCGTTCTCTATTTCTATTTGAGAGGATCCTAAGGAAAAGGATTTTGTTTCCACCGAGCTAAAACAATATGGCGATGTCTCTAGTAAACCAAAGACATCGTTGAATAGCTATTTTGCTTCAATTTCTTTCTTTAGACATCCAAAAAAAAATGGAAGATTTAGTTACGATTGGAAATTTACTTTTTATCTTCAGCCATGGATCCTTTACTCATACTTATTCAATTGGAAGTCTTGATCCAATTCAAAAATTATGTTTCGCAATTTCATAATCCAATTTTTCAATTTATAAGTGACTCATGGATACAAATCACGAGAATGTGTATTTTTTTTCTCGACTTTATCATTGAGAGGTAAAGGATTAAATCCTTTTAAGAAATAAAGTTTTTGATCGGAATATGAATAAAACCGAAAGACCCTTTAACTATTAAAGGGCTAATAGAACGAATCACACTTTTACCACTAAACTATACCCGCTACAATATGATTATTGTATACAAATGGAGCTTTTGTCGAACAAGATAATTGAGCATGATCAAGATAGGATCATTAAAGAATCATAAAACTTGGAGTGTTGAACTTTTTCGTGGGTAGATAAAAATTTAATGAGATTCGGAAAAGAGGCTTCATTTAATTGAAATTAAATAACTAAAGTTTTCTTTTTTGCTGAAAGAAGATAGATAGGGATCGAAAAAACACTACAATCATAACAGAAAAATGCATTGTCCAGAATCTATAGTTTCTTTTTTAGTTCGGAAAATGAAATAAAATATAACAAGAAAAAAAATGGAAACAGTTTTTATTCTTTTTGTTGTTGCTTGAATATAAAATAGTCAATTGAATATAATAATATAATAAAAAAAATATTTGTGTTTTCAAATCAGATATCAGATAAATCATTATTTATCTATAATTCGTTAGAACAAAAAAAAAGGCCCGGCTAGGTACTGACCAGGCCAGGCCATCAGAATAACAAGGGCCTTTCGAACAAAATCAACACAAGGAGGTCTTCCTTATTTTTTCTTTAGTTCGATTAGTGGCGGGCTCGAGCCCCTCTTTTCGTTTAGAATAGAGAAAAAAGAGAGAGAAAGACTCCTTACATTATGTGTAATGTAGTAATTATCTTTTGCAATTGGGAGAGATGGCTGAGTGGACTAAAGCGTCGGATTGCTAATCCGTTGTACGAGTTATTTGTACCGAGGGTTCGAATCCCTCTCTTTCCGTTTCCGTTAATGACTTGCTTTATTTTATTTTTCAATTTTGAAAATCTTAGTTAAGCGTGTGGAATAGATAAAATCCTAAGAAAATTGGAAAATTTCCCAAGGAAAACCTTTTGGATTTTATTCTTCACGTCCAGGATTACGCCCCGGATCATTAGATAGGAATCCAAAGATAAAGAGAGAAACAAAAAATATTACTACGGTATAAACGAAGAGTTTCAGAGTAAGCATTACACAATCTCCAAGATGATTTTTTGGAAAAAAAAGAGAATAGATCTTCTATTTTTCTACCACATATCCTATTTTGACACCACGAAATCTGGTTTTTTTTCATGAATTGTCACAAATTCATTTGTTTTTCATTATCAAAAACTTCTTTCATATCCAAATTCGATATTGTGGGGAGACCCTAATGTGGTTAGGGTCTTTCACTGGAAAGGGGGTCAAAAATGAGGAAATGGGGGTAAGCCGGATTTATGGCGACTATCCAAGAATTTCAGTGTGCTAATCTAGGATTCATACTCTAAAACTTATCTGATTTTCTCAATTGTTAGAATTTTTCTCGAAGAAATCATGCATTTTCTAAGATATTATTATTAAGGATCTCATCGAAAACTTACAGCAGCTTGCCAAACAAAAGCTAAGAGAAAAAAAAGCACAGGTATGACTGGCATAACATCTACGATTGGATTCAAAAAAGCATACGCTTCGGGCAATTTGCCGAAGAAAAAACTACTCGAATAAAGGGCAGAATTAATACAGATCAAACTAACGATATTAAGCATAACAGACATTTTGTTCTTGGAGATAATTGCATTTTGATTGAGTTTTTGATATAAGGAACAAAGAAGAAAGTAAGTAAGGTAGACAAAAAATCCTTCTTTTTCTTTGAACCCACCCAATCAAAAATCCTCCAATTCTCAAAGGAGAATAGAAGAAATCATACTTTCATACAATATCTTAATTGAATTCTATGTAATGATCAATAAATTAAGTTGAATTCTATATCTATATGTATCAAAATCCTAGTACCAATCTATTCTATAGATATATAGATATTTGGACTGGAGTTGACAAACAACCAATACCAATATTATTGTTTCTTAGTGTAGATTAGAAATTGAAATGGGGCGTGGCCAAGTGGTAAGGCAACGGGTTTTGGTCCCGCCATTCGGAGGTTCGAATCCTTCCGTCCCAGTACATATCCATTTTTTTATGCTCCATTATGACTATAGAAAGAAGTAAGTCAGTAGATAGGAGTAAATCCGTATTCATTTTAATATCTGTGTCTGTTCGAATCTCATTACCAAATGATCAAGTTACATATCATATAGAAATATGTTATGGAGCCAATATATTTTCTTTGAATCTCATTTTATTTAGGTATTTCGTGTTTGGTTCTAAGTAAAAATTGGAAATCTACAGAACAATTGAGGCAGGGGTGATTTCCCCTATTACCCTTTTATTCACTTTATGATAAGAGTCGATTATTGTGAAATATTACTTAATCCCATGTTAAACAAAATCTATAAATATATATCATCTAAAATATATAAAATGGGGAAATATTTCGCTTATATGGTATGTATCGTTCTATTTCAATGACAATAATTTTTCGGTTTTTGTGAAAAAGATTTTTGATACCTTAAATTATTTAAATTCCATATTATAGAATAGAATATCTATAACAGTGACAACTCTTCAGTCTATCTGATAGATATGAAAAACCCTCCTTATTTTTTTGATTTTCGTAATTTGATTTTCGTAATCAGACGAAAAGAATAAAGATTCAAATCTTAACTTAGATCATTTTTTTATCCATCTCATGAAAAAAAATTGGATTTCGTTTTTCTTTTCTTTTATCTATTTAAAAGTGATGAGTCAATTCAAAAAGAAAGACTTATCTTCCTATGAAGATCAAACGTCATGCTTATTGTCCAATTTTCTTCAAATTTCAAATTAAATAATCAATTCAAATTTCAAATTAAATAATCAAATTAAATAATGATGTCTAAATAGGAAACTTTTTCAATTTCAATTAGAACTATTTTTATTAAATATTTTGAATGATTGCTTGTAAGTGGAATCTTTATTTGGTACTCAAAAAGTAGGAAATCGTTTAATCTATCCTGTTGAGTCACTTGAAGATGCAGATTAAAAAAGTTATTCGTTTATATATTTCGATTTCTTGCTATTATCTATATATTATTTATGTGTGTGAAAGATGCTGTCTTGCTAAGACTTTTTCAGAAAAATCGTTTCATATCATATTATCATATATAGAAGAAAAAGCCTAGATTAGATGTCTATGTACAACTGAACCAATGACTATTCATGATTCCATAATTGAATCAATTCCATACCGGTTCCAAATTAGAGGAATATTATGTTAAAACTTCGTTTGAAACGATGTGGTAGAAAGCAACGTGCGACTTGAAGGACACGATCCGTTGTGGATTTTTCCATCCACCATTTTCGATTTATCTAAGGATGAGAGTGCTCTTGGCTCGACATTGTTTGTTCTGTTACACTCGATTTTTTGTTGGGTTGTAAATAGTCCACGATGAAGCTCGAGTAGAAAGGATTAATTCATTTCTCGGGGGCAAGGATCTAGGGTTAATGCCAATTAATCGGAACAACTTCGTAAACGTATCTTCCATATATAGAAATCGAAAGGATCCAATTCGAGCAAGTTTCCAATTCAAAAACAATACTTGTTAGAATTTAGCAAACTTTTTCGATTCAAAGTGTATCACACGTGAATCAACTGTCCGTAGGATTCTTTGATAGAAAGAAATCAAAAAGGGGTATGTTGCTGCCACTTTGAAAGGATTAAGAAGCACCGAAGTAATGTCTAAACCCAATGATTTAAAATAAGGATAAAGGATCTAAGAACAAGGAAAGACCTTTTTAATTGTCTTGATAGTCTCACTAATTGGATCAGACTAAAGAATCCAAATAGAATTTGAAACGAGACAAAAGACAAACAAAACAAAAGGGGTTAAAGACCACTCAATAAATGAAAGTGACTAAAGATTTTTCCTTTGAGCTATTTGAGAGTTATCCAACTTGAGTTATGAGTACGAATGGTTTCTTTTTCATTTTCAGGAAGGAAAAAAGACTGAAATCAGAGTCTAATTGATTTTCTAGGCCCATTTGTCATTTAATTTATTAGAATTGCATACATAGACAAAACTTCGAAGCAAATCATTTTTCTCGAGCCGTACGAGGAGAAAACTTCCTATACGGTTCTAGGGGGGGTGTTGGTCATCTACATCTATCCCAATGAGCCGTCTATCGAATCGTTGCAATTGATGTTCGATCCCGAAGAGAAGGAAAAGATCTTAGAAAAGTGGGGTTTTATGATCCAATGAAGAATCAAACTTATTTAAACGTTCCTCTTATTCTATATTTCCTTGAAAAAGGTGCTCAACCCACAGGAACTGTTCAGAATCTTTTAAAGAAAGCGGAAGTTTTTAAGTAACTTCCGTCTAATCAAACGAAATTCAATTAAAGAAAGGCTAAGGGGGGGGTAGCACCTTGTATATAACTTTGTATAATTTTGCTCGACTTGTTTTTTGATTTCCCCCCCCCCCTACTGCTGTAATTGTTTCCGCTGAATCCGATATCTAGAACGACAAAACCTTAGTTTATTGATTTTCTAAATAGCAAATTCGGACATTTCCTTCAATTGTGTGGTTTTCATTGGAACTCGACTGATCAACAAGGAATCCACTTTGCTTATTCCACTTAG